AGTACGGACCCAGGCAAATATGCTATGCTATTTTGGCCAATCCCTATATATACGTATTCATGATTGATGATAATGTGAGGGGAGGAGTCTTGAATGATGGAAGGAAGGATCCCCCCTCACTCGACGAACTACCTGTACCAATCTATCCCGGAAACATCCAATCGATCCAGTGTATGCTAATGACCTGCCATAGCAAGCAACCAGAAGATTGGGTCTTTTACACGAAACTGACTGAATGACTATCCCTAACGGGCTCACGAAGAAGAAAAGAAGAATCTATTTCCTTACAAAAAAGTACTCCTATACAACGCCGAGAAAGAAAGTGAGAAATGCGCCTATCTTCTTACGAAGGGATGCCGTATCAAATAGAAGGGACCAAGGCACCCAGAGAATTGAAACTCGCCACACCAAGGTCATGAACTCAAGATCGGCCCGGCCTCGAGATTCACTTTGACTCTCCCCGCCTTATATTGGTAGGAAGAAAGCTGATGTATTGGTAGGCTAACCGGGCCCGCCTCTAACTGAATAAACACAAAGAGGCGAGACAGGCCCCATTCATAGGCGATGTACCGGCGCTGCCTTGGTAGGGCACAGGTATGAATTTCTATCGGTCGAATTCGATGCCGAGACGAAGCAATCTTAGTCATCTATTCCAAGGTACCGGAGAGAAGGATTGATTTGGGAGTTAGCTGGCCAAGTCTTCTGTTGTGGGTGCATCGAGGGGGAGGGGCCAAAGATGCGCTGGAAAGGATCTCGGTGGGGGTAAGGCGGAACATCCAGTCATTCATTCAAAAAGGGATCGGCCCGTATCAAATATGGTCCACTTATCATCCCATTGAAAGGTCCCGCGGATCGGCCCGTATCAAATCTCAGGGGGCAAGGAAGTGGAGTAAAGGCGAGATCAGGAACACTAAGATGGATGGAAGGATTTTTGGGGGACACGCTCTCTTTCCTATTCATCCCCCTAGCTGACCTTGAAGCAGGATACATGGAGATGGATAGACCAACCGGTAGAGTGCCTCCCCCTTGGGTGTTATGGAGAGGGAATGGCATAATATGCCAGCAATCCTCCTTCCTTTCTTCTCATTCCACCCTTACTGAACTTAGGGTCGGGGATATCCAAAGAAAGAGGTATTCAGCTAACTGGTTTCGGGATGAATCAAAGGGATCCTGGATATACAGATAGATCTATTCCACTCTCTCCGTCCGAAAAGGGGACGATCAGACCATTCCTATATCTTTCCATAAGCAGGAGTGGACACCAGTCGTTCGAATCCCGCTTTCATCGGACGGAGGCTGCATTCTATCTACAATCTGTCTTTCAATTCCCGAGGGAGCGTTTATATATAGATGTAGGCAATTAACAGTTATCATCGGAAGGAAGGGCAAAGATCCCACCCGGAACCTTTGGGAGATAGCTACGATACGAGATAGGCCGGCCCGCCGGTCAGAGCATTCATTCATGAGGATCGGATCACATGTCTGGGGTCAATGAATCGATTCGGAAGGGCAAGCAGACGGGGCTTAGATGCTCCAACCTGCTTATCCGTCTCCCCAGGGCTTCGACTCACTTATTTAATTCCGGCTTGTAGTGATAGGGCAGGGAAGGAGCCAGTCAAAGTTGATGACCCGGAACCGCTTGCTTACTCACTTCCATGCCCCCTGAGATTTGATATGGGCGGGGTCAAGGCAATCTATTCAACCAAGCAGGGGCTGTCGACTGACGAAGGAAGGAGAGGGAATAGCCTGCTAGCTCCCACTTCCTTGCGTCCCGGACCAGCGCCCGTCATCCCGACCCGACATCCGACTGGCGGATACTCCCGCGCAGTAGGAGCGGACTGAGTCGGTATTCGTCTACGAGAGGCGCACTCGTATGCCTTTCGAGGCTTCTCAGTGTAAGAAAGCAGAACCTCACCTCTTTCTGTTGCTGAACACAAACCTACTTTAGATCTACTAGAACATGTAGATCTACTAGACTACAAACAAAGAAGTTGGTAGCAACAGAACTGACTCTAAACCACTAGAGACAGTCACCTACAATAATCAGTCTACCTACGCTACATTGTAGAGAGACGTTCGACTCCACGTGTCCGCAGAACAGTTACGAAGTCGCAAGACGAGTGAATGAAGGCGCTGTAAGCGGTAGTGAATACTCGTTCCATGGAGACCCTCAGGCAGAAACGTTCCGTCACTATAGACTGAACTCGCTGTGAACACTGTCGGCTCGTGAAGTAGACGGTTTGGATACATGCTCCGTAGCTATAGACTGCCAGTCAAGTTCTCTAAACGATCCTTGGTGGGAATGAAAAGCCGGTACCTTCAGTCAAGTTCAGTTGACGGACTACTTTGAGTCGTGGAGGAATCGAGAAGATACTTCACACGGGAGGAATCGTTTGTCAAAAAAAGCTGATGCACGTAGCTCGCTGGAAGCTAAGAGTCAACTAGCCCAAAAACGGGAATCGCTGTTTGAGTAGTTCCTTAATCCCTTCTTACTCATTACAGTCAAGTCATGCCACCAGCCAGCCGGGGCACATTGGCCTCAACGCTCGCGTTCTACGTTTACTATGGGGTACTATTTTCCTTACCGGAAGCAAAGGGCTCATCTCAGTAGGTGCTTGTGCTGTGGTTTTTAGTTCCTTGGCTTGTGTTCTAATAGTAACCACAGGAAAAAAGCGGGGAGCATTCTCTAAAAAATAATGATTTAGGAATATGGTAGGGTTCATAGTCCCTAGTCTCGTTTTTGCCGAGCCTGCAAACGTAGGAGCAAACTACTACGCAAGTGGAGGCGTTGCGTTAGCACTACACCTAACAAGCAGCTTTCATTTTTCAAATTCAAATGAATATATATTAATTTAATTTATTCTATTCAATTCAAATGAATTTCAATTCAAATGAATATTCAATTCGCCCTATTTATTTGACTTGGACTTAAGGTTCTACTTGATTTCGGCATATGATCGCCTATAAACCAGAAATCGGGAGCCTCTCCCGACCTTATATAGTCAAAGGCGAAGGTGGAAGGGGAATGTTCCGCGCTGAAGCACAAAATGCAAGATTTCATAGAAGAAGGAAAAATCAACGTGGCGGATGAACAGGAAGCTCCTAAGAACCCCAACGAAAAAATGGGAGAATAGAGCAGCCCCCTAGTCACGCTCCGGTCTCAACATGCTGGGCCGAGGAAGTGTCCGATTTCCAACATCCCCTACCATCACTACAATTAAAGCTATTAATGCTATCTGGCTTTGTGAGGAAGATCCCTCCCACTGGATCATCATGACCCCTACGTTACGGCTTCCAAAGGCGATCCTAAGGGAAGAAGAATTTGGAAAAGGGATAAGGCTGCAAGAAGAACCTAGAGAGGAAGCTCCACCGAAAGAAGAAGAGGAAATAAGAGGACTAGAGTTTCTGGAAATGTTTCAAGAGGGATAAGTTCATCCCATTGAATTTAGGCGAGAGGGAGGGAAGAGGAAAATTCAGAAAAAGAGAGAGAGAAAAGAAAAAGATGGAATAGATTATCCCGAACCTGCCTCCGCCGCCGTCGCACGAACCTTTTATGATGGCCGCGTCTGGGTGGATTGTGGTGCTACCATTCCTTTAGGAGACCTTTCGGCTTCAGTCAAAACTCTTCCCCCTTAGTTTTGATAGATATTGATAATGTATGGTAACTCAACTTTGAGTATTGAATTGACTTTGTTGGTTGAGCGGAGTTCTTGTACAATTATATTAGTTCAATCTATAAAGGAAGGACAATCGATCGCACTTGGCTCATAACCACCTAACGGTGGCTCTTTACCCCCTCAAGACTTGCTTCTTATTTTGCCTTAACCCTTCATCTGTCTGCGAGCTGCGAGCAAGGCAGCTCTGCTCCGGAAATAAAAGAAGCCAGCAGGTCCTTTTCCGCTTGACCGCTAACTCATGAGCAAAGCCGCCTTTTGCCGCCCCTCATGCAGCATGAGCGGATCTTCACTAAAAGCCGGCTCTATTGGCGGAAAGAAGCTCACTCTGCCATGAGAACAAAGAAAGCCGCACTATCTCCTTGCAGCTTTGCCTTCCGCCCTTCGGTGGTATAGTAGGATGGATAACAAAGCCGCCTTCGGCCCTTCGCTTAGTAAGCCCCTCTTCGAGCCTCTACTGAATTCCGCTCGCCCCGGTCCTTAGTAGCGTTGACAAAGGCAACCTTTGGATTATGTTGTGACTGGTTAGGCTCGGTTGACTTTGTCAACGACACAAGCAAGGAGTTGACAAAGGAGAACAGCCCCCCTCTAAGGGGAATGGAATGTCGACCACAGGGTGAGATGATCTTAGAATACGAGGGCGAGTGACTGGTCAAGTCATGAAACTGAGTCATTTTTATCAACATGGCTGCAAGTGGACTGGGTTTATGTGTTTGAACTGACTACGACCAAAGTCATGGCTACTTCAACCAAAAAAAGGGCTACCCCCTATTAAAATCGAAAGAAGTACCTCACCTCACTTACGAAGAAGTAGTTAGAGCTGGGCTCCGAACTATTTCGGTTTGGTTTTGTTTCATGTTTATAAGAGCGGTCTTATCAAATAAGGGATCAGACCGCTCCTGGTGTTCGAACTAGTCATTAATGGTCGGCTTAATTGGTATCCTTTCGGTATGCGTTGCGAACACTTTTATAGCGTCTCATCTTCTCTAGAGAAGCGAAAATCGAACGGATAGAGCAGATGGTCCAACTACAGAACTTATTCTTTTTCATTACTTCCATGGTCGTGCCTCGTGGCACGGCAGCACCCGTACTATTGAAATGGTTCGTCAGTAGAGATGTTCCCACAGGTGCCCCTTCTTCCAATGGTACTATAATTCCTATTCCTATCCCTTCATTCCCTCTTTTGGTCTATCTACATTCCAGGAAATTCATACGCTCCATGGACAGAGCAAAAAGTGGAGTGTTGGTCAGAGCAAGCCGCCCTATTCTATTACCAGACATAATTGGGAGAAGCTCATCCGAAACTAGAGCTAGAAACGCCTCATT